GAAAGCAAAAAACAAAGGATGAATTCCATTTTCACTTTAAAGAGACATGCTCTAAAAATAGACCACTTTCTGAAACTTTTTCTCTGGATGGGAATCAAGAAAATTCGAAGTTCGAAATATTGATAGAAAAAAAAAAGAAAAATCTGTTATGGGTTGAAAAACCTCTTGTAACTATTCTTTTTGATTCTAAACATTGGAGAGGAATTTTAATTTACATTTACATGAATTTCAAGTTTTTTATTAATATTAAGTTTTTTAATTAAATTATTGAAAAGAAAAATAATAATAAATTAATAAAAAAATTACGGCATAAAATAAATATAAAAGATAAGAAGAAATGCGCCCGCTACCTGCATATTTTATACTTTCTCCTACAAAGAAACTGGTAAGACCGACTCCATTGATAATTCCATCAATTATTCGCTTATCAAAAAAAGACAAAAATTCAGCTAATTTTCTTATACCCCCAATAAAAGATATTGCATAAAAAGAATCTATGTAACCTCGATTATAGGACCAATTATATATCCCATTTTTGATTTTGTCCGAAAGAATTTTCTTCAAGCCTTTTTTCGAAGATGAATTAAAGAAATTGAATTTTTCTAACGATAAATAACCAGGCTTATATAAGGATGACGCTATAAATATTCCGAAAAAACTTATACTAACTGAAAGGGTTGCATTTGTTACAAATTCATACCAATCCACAGAATTTTGTTCATTTTCATGCAAAAGGTTAAAAGACGGAGTTAACAATTTTGACAATAAATCCAACTTGATTTCTTCTTGAGTGAAAGGAATTCCTATGGCTCCAATAAAGAAAGAAAATAGTACAAAGACAAGCATAGGAAATACCATAGTATTATCGGATTCCCGTGGGTAGAAAAAAATACTTTTAGTGTTAAAATTATGAATAGTAATAAAGGGCCGTGTGAAATTTCTTATATTACGATCAATTTTATATGTGTTCTTCCAAAAAAAAGAAATCCTATCATTATTATTCATTGTTAATAAAGGTAATAAACGAAAATTTTTATTAAACGTTTTTGATCCTTCTTTACCCCATAAAGATATTGAATAAAATGAATTGTTTTTTTTACCATTGTAATTTTTAAAATTAAGATTTAAATATCCTTCAAAAACAAGTAAATAAATCCGAAACATATAAAATGCAGTTAATCCCGCAGTGAACCAAGCTATTATTGCGAAACTAGGTGAATACACCCAACTATCACTAAGAATTTCATCTTTGGACCAAAAACAGGCGAAGGGTGGAATACCACAAAGAGAAAGTGTTCCTAATAAAAACGAAGTTTTTGTAATTGGAATATGTTTTGTTAACCCACCCATAAGAACCATATTTTGACTCTTATCTGGAGAATAACCAACAATAGCTTCCATTGAATGAATAATAGATCCAGATCCTAAAAACAACAATGCTTTCGAATAGGCATGAGTAATCAAATGAAATAAAGCACCTCGATAAGACCCCATACCTAGCGCTAACATCATATAACCCAATTGAGACATTGTAGAATAAGCTAAACCTCTCTTAATATCTTTTTGAGCAAGAGCTAAAGTAGCTCCTAAAAAGACTGTGATTATGCCTATCAAAGCTATTAGATTCAGTATATAAGGTATAACTACGAAAAGCGGAAAAAGTCGAGCTACAAGAAAAATTCCCGCCGCTACCATAGTAGCAGCATGTATCAGAGCCGAAATAGGAGTAGGGCCTTCCATAGCATCGGGTAACCATACATGAAGAGGAAATTGTGCTGATTTAGCAATTGCACCGGAAAATAATAAAAAGGTACACAAAGTAACGAATACAAGATTAACTTGATTATTATAAATCAAGTTATTGACTATTTTGAACAAATCGCGAAACTCGAAGCTGCCCGTTATCCAATAAAGACCAATAATTCCTAACAATAAACCAAAATCCCCTACACGATTAGTTACAAATGCTTTTTGGCAAGCATTCGATGCACTAGGTCGTGTGAACCAAAAACCTATTAAAAGATAAGAACACATTCCAACTAATTCCCAAAAAATATAAATTTGTATTAAATTCGAACTAGTAACTAATCCCAACATTGAAGTATTGAAAAAACTCATATAAGCAAAAAATCTTAAATAGCTTTGATCATGAGACATATAATTATCACTATAAAAAAGAACCATAATTCCAACTGTAGTAATTAACATTAACAAAATAGAGGTAAGTGGGTCAATCAAGTGTCCGAACTCTAAAGAAAAATCATTATTGATGGTCCAGGACCATATATGTTGATAAATAAAACGGCTATTTATTTGTTGAATAGACAGATCAATTGAAAAAATCATCACTATAGTTAACAATAAGACACTTGGAAAAGCCCACATACGACGAAGTTTTTTTGTTGTCGCCGGAAAAAGTAGAAGTCCTGCTCCTATTAACATAGGGACTGGGAATGTAAGGAAAGGTATGATCCATGAATATTGATATATATGTTCCATAAAAAAACTTTTTTAATTACTAATTAATCATTTCGTGTTTCTGATTTATCAGCTCTTCTATCTTTTTAAATCAGTCAATTCAATAAAGAAAAAAAATGAAAAAGAAAAAATAAAAAGTATGTAAAACTAAAATCGAATTTTGTATTTCTATTTTTCTATTTTAAAGTATTTAATTATTATCAATTAATAAAAAATTCACATATTCAAATCAAAAAGTTCGAATTGGTCAAATATTGATAGCAATAATAAGAAAAAAAGATAATTTTACCATAATATAATAAAGGATGGTGTTAACAGATCCTTACTGGATTCATTAAAAAAATTTGTTTCTTTATTCAGAACCATTAACTAGTTGACACTTTTCTTTTAGATTTTCCATAGGTATAAAGTAAAGAATTAATAAAAATTGCTTTTTTTAACAAATTAATTATTTAACAAATTAATTAATAGTCTTATTTGAATTTTCAAATTCAATTTGAATTAGATATAATTTTTGGTTGAGTTTGAACTTGACCAATTATAATTATGCGAAAAAACGTTAAAGGTTTTTATTAGAATTCTATTAGGCTAACTATCAATTTCAGGATAAATAACAAAATTCAGGTTCTTAAACTTTATTGATGTATTTTTTTTATCCATTTAATATGATATGATGAAAAAAGACAGAAATACGGTGGATCGGCTTCTTTGATGAAAAGAGTTTAATTTTCAGATTAAATATATATATATATTAAGGAATCAAATAGTAAAAAACTATTTTTTTTTGACAAAAGATGCCTTTCCCATTCAATTCGAGGACTAACGAACTTCTTTATTTTTGAATGGAAGTTCCAAAAAAGAGTCCTTTCTATACCATATAAAAAAAAGCATATTCGAAAAAACTTTTTGAAAAGAACATTGGAAGGTCGAATTTTTTTTCTAATTAAGAATCAAAAAAAATTCTAAATAATATATACAAAATAGATATAAATAATAGAGAAATGAAATAAAGATATATAAAGAATTTCCCTCTCTTTTCTTTTTTTATTTAATATTTTTTGTTAATTTGATATTTTGATTTTGAACTTTTGAACTAACGAATAGTAGATTTTGAGCTAATGAATAGTAAATAAATGGCCCTCCTTTTTTTTGTTTTTATTCTCTATTTTTTATTTTTATTATATATTTTTTTATTATATATTATAGAATATAGATATAGAATATAGAATAAAATAGAATAAAGATTATAGAATAAACCATTCTTTTGTCTACTAAATTTGAAAAATAATACAATACTTTTTTTTTGAAAAAAAAAAAGAAATAACCCTTTCAATTTTATTTACATAAAATGTTAGATAAAATGTGTCGATTTTGAACTGATTTATTTTAATACTTAGGTTCGAAGCGGGTTCTAAGATATATATTATATATTAAATTAAAGACAATTTTTTTTTAAGTACCTATCCAGAGCTGGAATTTTGTTGTTATATGATAGAATACCTAATAATGTTTCTAAATCCTAACCAAAACTATTTCCACAAAAAACTAAGTTAAGTAATAAAATATTTTCATAAATCTATTAAATGGAATATTTAAATTGGAATTGATAAAATGATAAAATTGGATTTGTTTTCATTTCATTCTTAAATAAAAACTTTTTCATGAATTTGAATATTTCGTAAAAAGTATTGGCTCGAAGCTCGACGATTAAATAAAAATCAATTATTATGATTTCAAACAAGCCGCTATGGTGAAATTGGTAGACACGCTGCTCTTAGGAAGCAGTGCTAGAGCATCTCGGTTCGAGTCCGAGTAGCGGCATTACATCCTGTAATTTTCAAAAGAAGTCAATATCTCCTATAATGACTTCACTTCCTAATTTAAATTCTATATACTAAAAGAGGAACGCCCAATACTAAAAAAGGAACCCCCCCTAACTTTTTTTATGATAGTTTCGGCTTTAGAACATATATTAACTCATATATCTTTTTCGGTCGTGTCAATTGTAATTACAATTCATTTGATAACCTTATTAGTCGATGAATTCGTAGAACTCTATGATTCGTCAGAAAAGGGCATGATAACTACTTTTTTCTGTATAACAGGATTCTTATTTACTCGTTGGTTTTTTGGTGGACATTTACCATTAAGTAATTTATATGAATCATTAATCTTTCTTTCATGGGCATTTTCTGTTATTCATATAGTTCCGTATTTTAAAAAATATAAAAATTATTTAAGCGCAATAACCGCGCCAAGTACTTTTTTTACTCAGGGGTTTGCCACTTCGGGTATTTTAAAAGGCATGCATCAATCTGAAATCTTAGTACCCGCTCTTCAATCCCAGTGGTTAATGATGCACGTAAGTATGATGATATTGGGCTATGCAGCTCTTTTGTGTGGATCATTATTATCCGTAGCATTTCTAGTAATCAGATTTCAAAAACTCATAAGAATTTTTGATAAAAGCAATAATTTATTAAATGATTCGTTTTACTTTAATGAGATACAATATATAACGGACCAAAAAAAATTTTTAAGAAATATTTCTTTTCTTTCTTATAGGAATTATTATAGGTTTCAGTTGATTCAACAATTAGATGACTGGAGTTATCGAATTATAAGTATAGGATTTATTTTTTTAACTATAGGTATTCTTTCGGGAGCAGTCTGGGCTAATGAAGCATGGGGATCATATTGGAATTGGGACCCAAAGGAAACTTGGGCATTTATTACATGGACCATATTCGCGATTTTTTTTCATACTCGAACAAATAAAAATTGGGAGGGTTTAAATTCGGCAATTGTCGCTTCTATTGGTTTTCTTATAATTTGGATATGCTATTTTGGAGTTAATTTATTAGGCATAGGATTACATAGTTATGGTTCATTTACATTAACAATTAACAATTGAACAAAGGATCTGACGAATGTAACTCTCTAGGCCAGCAAAACATAGACTTCAGGTAAGCTGTTGAGAACTTTTTGAATCACCTACTATGGTGATTCAAAAAGTTCTCACAAATGCCAAAAATTTTTGCTTAGAATTCATTTCTAATTTTTTTTAGAAAAACTATTTATAAAAAAAATTAGATAGAATAGCTTCGACTCTGTCAATTGATAATGAGAAAACGAAATCCGGATAAATACCAATACTTATTACAGGCAGAAGGATAGAGATCGAAACAAATAATTCCCGAGGTCCAGAATCAAAAAAATAAGAGTTTGGGGCATTAAACAGTTTGTATCCATAGAACATCTGTCGTAACATAGATAATAAATAAATCGGAGTTAATATCATTCCAACTGCCATTACAACAGTAATTAATATTTTTGCCGTTAAAAGGTATTTTTGGCCGGTAATTATCCCCAAAAAGACTATCAATTCCGCAAAAAAACCACTCATGCCCGGTAATGCAAGGGAAGCTAGTGATAAAATACTGAAGGTCGTAAATAGTTTTGGCATTAGGGGAGCGATTCCGCCCATTTCGTCAAGATAAAGACGACGTATTCTATCATAACCGGTTCCTGCCAAGAAAAAGAGTGCAGCACCAATAAATCCATGGGATAGAATTTGTAAAATGGCTCCATTGAGTCCCATATCACTTATAGAGCAAATTCCTATAATTATGAAACCCATATGAGATACAGAAGAATAGGCTATTCGTTTTTTTAAATTTCGTTGACCAGGAGATGTTGAAGCTGCATAAATTATTTGCATTACGCCTATTATTATCAACCAAGGGGAAAATATAGAATGAGCATGAGGTAATAATTCCATATTGATTCGAATCAATCCATACGCCCCCATTTTTAATAGGATTCCGGCTAGAAGCATACAAGTACTGTAATGTGCTTCCCCATGAGTGTCTGGTAACCATGTATGTAAGGGTATAATCGGCGATTTGACAGCAAAAGCAATAAGAAATCCAATATAGAAAAATATTTCTAGTCCCACAGGATATGATTGATTGGCTAATGTTTCAAAATGGAATGTTGGTTCATTAGAACCATATAAAGCGATACCCAAAGCTCCCATTAATAAAAAAACAGAACCTCCTGCAGTATACAAAATAAACTTTGTAGCTGAATACAGACGTTTTTTTCCCCCCCACATGGATAGAAGTAGATAGACAGGAATTAATTCTAATTCCCACATGATAAAAAAAAGTAAAAGATCTTGAGATGAAAATAATCCTATTTGAGCACTATACATTGCTAACATTAGAAAATGGAATAATCGGGAATCCCGAGTAATCGGCCAAGCCGCTAAAGTAGCTAAAGTGGTGATAAATCCTGTCAGTAAAATAGGTCCTAAAGAAAATCCATCTATTCCCAATCTCCAGTACAAATCAAAAAACGGGATCCATTTATAATCTTCTGTTAATTGGATTAATGGGTCCTCAAATTGGAAATAATAAGAGAACGCATAAGTTATTAAAAGGAGCTCTACTATACATATATATAAAGTATACCACCTAATTACCTTATTTCCTCTCTGAGGGAAAAAGAAAATTAATAAACCCGCCGCTATTGGTAAAACTACAAATATTGTTAACCAAGGAAAAGAATTCGTGGTAAAGACAAGATACGCTTAGACTAGAAAAACCCGTGCTAGAAAACATTTTTTCGAGTACGGGTTTTTGGCGGTAAACAAAAAAGAAAATTATTCAAGTGGGGTTTTCTGGTAAAGTATCAATAAGCTAGACCCATGCTTCGAGTTGTTTCATGCCATAAATAAACTCGAACACTCAAGAAATCCGTTGGACAAGCAGATTCACATCTTTTACAACCGACACAATCCTCTGTTCTTGGAGCGGAAGCAATTTGCTTGGATTTACACCCATCCCAAGGTATCATTTCTAATACATCCGTGGGACAGGCTCGGACACATTGAGTACACCCTATACATGTATCATAAATTTTTACTGAATGTGACATTGTATTTTCAATTTTTTTAACGTCATAAAATTTCAATCTAGTAAATTTCTAAATGAATCAGTAGATATTTAGAAACCAGACGAATCAATGATTTACCAGAAATTTTCTCAATTCTGGATCAACTTCTGAAATAGAGGCAAGATACTTTAATTTCTTATTCTTAGATTTTCACAAACATGATCAGACAATTTAGGTATCATACATGCCAACTCAAATTACTGAATATGAAAATTATATTCTATACAATTAATACTACTTATTCAACAAATTCGATTGATTGATAGAGATAGATTTTCTGTTACGATAAATTGACGAAACAATAGCCAGTCCAATAGCTGCTTCAGCGGCTGCGATAGCTATAACAAAAATTGAAAAAATATTTCCCTTTAGTTGGCGACTATCAAAAAAATCAGAAAATAGTACGAAATTGATATTAACAGCATTCAGTATAAGTTCAAGACACATAAGGGCTCTAACCATATTTCGACTCGTGATCAATCCATAGATACCGATAGAAAATAAACAGGCACTCAAAATAAGTACATGTTCGAGGATCATTGACCAACTCCTTATCAATTTTTCAATTTTGATTTATTTCAATATTTTATTTCAATATGAACAACAATTCCACCTGTGATTGACTAGAATTAAGAATATCATAAGTACTGAACAAATAAATCTAGGGATAATAGATCAAATAAAAGAATTTATAAATAAATAATCTTTAAATAAAATTGAAGGAAAAGGTATGTGAAAAACAGTTTTAATTTGGATTATTAATTCGAAAAATTTCTTACTGACGAGCCACAGCAAGCGCACCTATCAAAGCAACTAAAAGAATTATTGAAATGAATTCAAATGGAAGGAAAAAATCGGTTGCTAAATGAATTCCAATTTGTTGACTATTAGTTATCAAATCTTGTTCTATAATCTGATTTGTTGTTGTAGTCCAAATAATTCCGTACCATGACGTATCTGGAATAATAGTAATTAGTGAAACAAAAATACTTGTACAAACTAAGGAAGTAACCCCGTTTCCAACAGTCCAAAGATTAAAATCTTTGTAATATTCTGAACCATTCATGAACATTACGGCAAATATAATTAAAACATTTATAGCTCCCACATAAATAAGGAGCTGTGCAGCAGCTACAAAATGAGAGTTTGATAAAATATAAAATAAAGATATACAAACAAGAACGAATCCTAATGAAAAGGCAGAATAAATTGGGTTAGTAAATAATACTACCCCTAAACCTCCTAATATAAGACCTAATCCCAAAAAGACTAAAAGAAAATCATGTATTAGTCCAGGTAAATCCATTGCACGTAAAATAAGAAATAAAAAAATTGAATTGTTTCTTCATGACCTTATTGACTATTCACTTGACCAGGAAAAACTTTCTTATATTTTATATTTTTATATTTTAGATTCTTTTTTTTATTCTATATTTGCTATTTTAGATATAATATAAAATAGCAAATATAGAATATTCCATTACTTTTAAATCCTAAGGGGTGTAAATAATTATTATATGGACAACTATTGAACTAATTTCATTCTTTCTTGAATTTCTTGAAAAAGGCATTCGAAATTTTATTCTCGTTTTATTTTATTATATTATCGAAAGAATTATGGATAGAATTATAGATATCTTAATAGATTGTCAATCGAAATTCAGTTTCGATGCAATTTTCATCAATCAAATCAATAGTTGGAATTTCGAATTTTTGTAGTCATTGAACAAGAAAATGAAACAAACCCCTTTTCATACTTTTAGATCAAAACAGAATTTTCCTTTTTTTAGTTTACTAATTGTATTTTAAAATCAATCAAAGTGATTAGTTTTTTTTTTAGTTGAATTTGAAATTGTTCGAATCGTATAATCGTCAACTACTGACATTGGTAAACGACCCAAAGCAATTTGATTATAATTCAATTCATGACGATCATAAGCAGAAAGCTCATATTCTTCCGTCATTGATAAACAATTTGTTGGACAATACTCAACACAGTTGCCGCAAAATATACAGATTCCGAAATCAATACTGTAATTAAGCAACCGTTTCTTTCGAATGTCAGTTTCCAATTTCCAATCAACAACAGGGAGATCTATAGGGCATACACGAACACATACTTCACAAGCAATGCATTTATCAAATTCAAAATGGATTCGACCGCGGAAACGCTCGGATGTGATTAATTTTTCATAAGGATATTGAATAGTTACAGGTAAACGATTTGCATGGGATAAGGTAATCATGAAACTTTGACCAATGTACCTTGCGGCCCGTATGGTTTGTTGCCCATAATTCATGAACCCAGTTACCATGGGAAACATAGCGTAAATTTTTATGAATAATTTGATTTTTATTTTTTTCTCTTGTCTGAGTTGAAGACAACTCATAATATTCTTTTTTTAGAGTTTTCTTTATTATTATTAATTATTATTAGATTAATTATTATTAGAATTTTTCTAATTTTCGTTTTTTTATTATCCTTTTCTTTTATAGTGAAAGGAGTTGGAAAGAGGTTGTTAATAATAGATTACCGAGGGAAATAGGTAAAAGAAATTTCCATCCAAGATTTAAAAGTTGGTCCATTCGTAGTCTAGGTAAAGTCCATCTTGTTGTGATAGGAATGAACAAGAACAAATAAGTTTTAACCAAGGTAATAAAGATACCAATTGTTGGTCCAAGGACTCTGCTTCTATTATTTATTTCAAAAAATTCATGACCGAATATATCTGGAATCCAAATATTCCAACCGCCCAAGTAAAGAACTGTTACAAATAATGAAGAAACTAATAAGTTTAAATAGGAAGCAATATAAAATAAACCAAATTTGATACCTGAATATTCCGTTTGATAACCTGCTACTAATTCTTCTTCTGCTTCTGGCAAATCAAAAGGTAATCTTTCACATTCTGCTAGAGATGAAATAAAAAAAATAAAAAATCCTATCGGTTGACGCCACAAATTCCACCCCCAAAAACCAGATTTTGATTGGGCCTCAACTATATCAACGGTACTTGAACTGTTAGATAATCATAGTCGGTGATAACATCACTGTTCCCATCGCTATTACAGAACCGTACATGAGATTCTTACCTCATACGGCTCCTCGAAGTCCATAACTAAATTTAAGGACCAGATCGATTGTATTATTTATTTTGATATATTTGTAGAATAGAGCGGATCAAAATAAAATCTATCGACGTTCCAGAATTCGAGCAATGAAATTCTATCTGTTATAATACTAAAAATAAAAAATACTTCGGAATTGATCTCATCCCTTAATAATTTCAATTTTGATTTCTTGAGTAATAACTTGAATCCTTCAATAAAATACTCTTTGTAAAATTCCTTGTTAAAAGACCAATAGATATTTCAACCCATCCTTTTCGATTATGAGAATCGAATTATGACACGAATTCTATCTCTATGAATATTGATCGATATAGTAGAAAAGAATAAAAAAGATTTATTTTTCTATTGTAATTCCATTCTTTTTTTTTTCGTTCTTATTCTTCTTTCTGAAAAAACGAAACGACAAGGGGGTTAAAAAAAAATAAAGGATTATTTCGTTCCGGATAGTTAGGTCTTTAAATTGGTGGATAGGAGTATACTCTGGATTGGAATTATGGGGAGCACTGCCTGATCATTTCTACGAACTTAAAGCCCCGATTAATATACTTTTTTTTCGAAATAGCTTTTTCGATAATTTTAAAAATCTTTATTACTAATCCTTTGTGTATTTTCGTGTTCCTAAACATCCACTAATTTTTGCTCAATCACCTGTTAGCATGCATTAGGTTAATACCTATGGAGAATACCTATAAATGATAGTGAAAACGCCATAAAGTTGATCTTTTGAGCCCGCTTCAAGTTAGGATGACTAATCAACTAATCTCGGGGCAATCAGTCTTCGTTTCTTATATTTATTTCTGTTTTCCTTTTTATTCTTGTACATAGGAAATGAGTCTCAATTTTGTTACTACAAATTTCGAAGTTGTTTTTTTTTTTCACTCATATAACTATCCAATTTCGTTCATCAACCAAAATGATGAATAAAAAATTAAGATATCTATTCAATTCATTTCACTTTCTTTCGTCTTAAAACTAAAAAGAACGGAATAGCGAAAAATTTTTGTTTCAACGAATCGCACGTAGAGATATGGCTAACACACAAATAGTTAAAGGTATTTCATAACTAATCGATTGAGCAGCAGCTCGTAGACCACCTAAAAAGGAATATTTATTATTTGATCCATATCCTGACATAAGAAGTCCAATGGGAGCAATACTTGAAATGGCAATCCATAAAAAAACACCAATATTTAGATTAGTTAAAACAAAGTGATAGCCAAAAGGAATTACTGAATAGCTTAAGAGAGTGGATATGACTGCTATAGATGGCCCAATACTGAATAAATGAGTATCCCCCCTAGATGGAAAAAGATTTTCTTTGAAAAGTAGTTTTGTCCCATCCGCTAGAGCTTGAAGAACTCCTAAAGGACCTGCATATTCGGGTCCAATACGTTGTTGTATCCCTGCAGATATTTCTCTTTCTAACCATACAATTACTAGTATGCTTATCGTGATTCCCAATACAAGAGCCAAAATAGGAACAAACTCCCATATAATTGCATAGACCTCGTTTAAGGATTCTAAGTTAGCAAAAGAATGGATAGCTTGTACTTGTGTTGTATCAATTATCATTTCAACGATCAACTTCTCCCATAATGATATCTATACTACCTAATATTGTCATAATATCAGCCAATTTCATTCTTTTAACTAATTGAGGAAGAATTTGCAAATTGATAAAACCCGGAGGGCGGATTTTCCATCTCCAAGGAAACCCGCTCTGATCCCCCATCAGAAAAATTCCCAATTCTCCTTTTGGGGCTTCCACTCTGACATAAAGTTCTTGCTTCGGTAATTCAAAAGTAGGAGAAGTTTTTTTACTAATGAATCGATATTCGAAATCGTTCCATTCCGGATCCTTTTCTCTATCAAAACGTCGGGTTTCTAAATTCTCATAAGGACCCCCTGGAATTCCTTCAAGAGCCTGTTGAATAATTTTTATAGATTCCAGCATTTCACCAATTCGGACTAAATAACGAGCTAATGAATCTCCTTCTTTTTGCCACTGGACTTCCCAATCAAATTCGTCGTAAGACTCATAATGATCAACTTTACGAAGATCCCATTGTACTCCGGAAGCTCGTAGCATTGGTCCTGATAAACCCCAATTTATTGCTTCCTCCGCACCAACAATACCTACTCCTTCAACTCGTTCTAAAAAAATAGGATTTCGTGTAATAAGTTTTTGATATTCAGCAACTGCTGTTAAAAAATAATCGCAAAAATCCAAACATTTATCTATCCAACCATGAGGTAGATCAGCCCCTACCCCCCCGATACGAAAATAATTATGCATCATTCTCATACCAGTGGCAGCTTCAAATAAATCATATATTAACTCTCTTTCTCTAAAAATATAGAAGAAAGGAGTCTGTGTACCAATATCTGCCATAAAAGGCCCAAGCCATAACAAATGAGAAGCTATACGACTTAATTCCAACATAATTACTCTGATATAGCCAGCTCTTTTTGGCACTTGAATATTTCCTAACAGTTCTGGACCATTTACTGTTATTGCTTCTGTGAACATTGTAGCCAAATAATCCCACCGTGTTACATAGGGCAAATATTGTATAATTGTTCGATTTTCCGCAATTTTTTCCATTCCTCTGTGTAAATAACCTAATATTGGTTCACAATCAATAACATCCTCACCGTCTAGAGTAACGACGAGTCGAAGAACACCGTGCATTGATGGGTGGTGGGGACCCATATTCACTATCATAAGGTCTTTTCGTTTAGCTGGTATATTCATAGGGGTTTCCTTGATCCATTCCACAAGTTACTGAAAAGAAAAAGAAGTTCATCTCAAGATCTAATAAATCAAATAATTCAACAAAACTCTTCAAATTGATAAATTAATCCGTTTTTAACGTCCTTTTAACTTACGAATATCCAACCGACTAATTAATTCGTTATAACGTACTCTATTTTTTTTTTCTAAATAAGACAGCAATCGTTGGCGTTTTCCTAAAATTTTCCGCAAACCTCTCTGAGATAAATAGTCTTTTCTATGCAATTCCAAATGTGAAGTAAGTCTTCGTATCTTATTAGTGAAAGTTACTATTTGAAATTCAACAGATCCCTTGTTTTCGTCTTTTTCTTTTTGTGAAATAACTGAAATGAATGAATTTTTTACCATAAAATAAGGATCCCCCCTTTTTTTTAGTTTTAATTTTAAAATATTTTTATTAATCAGTAATAATAAAAACTTACTAAATTTATTCTATTAATAAATAATGTCAGTTCATTTAAATTTTGTATATACAAAAATATTTACTTTGTTAGTAATTCCAAATTCTTTCAAATCGAATTTGGAATTACTCAATCCAATTTTTTAAAGGTCGTCTATTTCGTCGCTTACAAAAAAGAAAAAATTCTACCGAAAATAAAAAAAAAAAGTAAAAAAAAAAATGCCATTGATTCATTTCTAGATCTAATTGATAGACATTTCTAGATCTAATCGATAGATAATTGAATTCTATGTACCAGAATGGAATATGGGGTGTAAAGCAATAAGGCGACTATCTCGTTCTTTTCATATACTAGCTCAAATATGCTATGATATATATGAAAAATTCGCCTTTATTAAAATTTCAAGCGCGGATATATATATATCCTTACCATATTGAACCGACTTCCATTATTAGTATCGAACCAATAGCGATTCATACAAGCTAAATCCTCTAATCGAAAATTTGGCCAAAGAAAAAATTTCAATTTTATTAGGTTATTTTTTTCTCTCCAAAAAGATTTGTTTTTCTCCAAAACGGGACTGCCTTGTTTTATGTTATTACCATTGAAAATTTCTGTATTTCTATGAATATCGTTTTTATTTTTAAAATTGAAAGAAATTCGAATTCTTAATTCTCTACGACGTTTAGGGGATAAAATATTTTCAGGAACAAGTAAATCATAATCAGTTTTTTCTGTATTTCCAATTCTATTGTGACGTCTTTCATCGGTAAAATTCTTTTTATTTTCATCAACATAGAATTTTTCTCTATATTTTTTATTAATTTGTTCTTTGTTCTTATGAACTAATAAGATACCCACCATTTGATACAAAAGAAATTTGCCATCAGTTTTTATCGACACATGGACAGGTTCGATAATCAATATTCTCTTTTTCATCAATTCTGTAAAAGTTACACCTTTTTGAACCATCAGAATATTCAGATTTAGTTCTTTCCTTTGAAGAGAAGATAGAATAATTTCTCGTGGATTTCTCAGTCTAAGCAGGAAACAATACGTTTTGATATTATCAATTATTTTTTTATTTAAAAAAGCATTCCATCTTAATTGAAAACATAAATACTCTTTTAGGAAGAAATCAAGCTCTACTTCCGTATTACTTTTGTTTTGCTTTTTATTTCTATGTTTTGTCATACCTAATCCCATATAATCTTCGTCAATATCTTTTTCTTCATTTGGTAAAAATGTTCCAAAAGCCACTTGGTCATTAGATTCTTTTTCATTATGATTTTGATTCTCTAATTCAAAAATTTTCTTTTCATTCGATGATATAGATAGAAGAAGGTCACTTTTTTTATTCCCGTAGATTTTCTTATTTGTACTACTATTTTTTTGAAAATTTAAAAGAAGAAATTGAATCGGTACTGTCCATGGTTTTCTCTTATATGTGTTGTAAAGTATCACAAATTTTCGAAAGAACCAAAGTTCAAAATTCGAATTCGATATGACACTAGTTTGGATTTCTTCATTCATTCCCATCCAATCAAAAAAAAAGGGGGGTTGCTTAGATGAATTGATTTCTTGATCTTGGTAAATTGGAACAAAATAACTATTTTTCTTATCAATTTTATCAATTATTTGATAGTTTTTAGTTCGAGTCTTAGTCTTTTTTTTATCTTTGCTGCAGGTATCGATCCAGGACTCAATATCAACCTTCTTTTGAAGACAAAAATTGATAAGTCGCCAATCAAAATATTTTCGGTATGGGCTTTTCTCTATATCGATAATCTCCCTTTCCGCTAGAGAATTAGTCATCGGAATACCTTCTAAGATGTCAAATAATTTGCTTTTATTTGCGTTGGAATTATAAAGAATCGTTGCTTTATTAGTTGGTGATTGGTAAATCAAAAAGTCCATCTTTTTTTCATAATTAATAGATTTATATGATAAAAGACTATATCTAGCGTGTTTTTTAAAATTATTCTTTTGATTTGCAAATAAGTTTACCCCAAAATCATTTGTTTTTTCATAATGAATTAATTGGTCTTGTTCATGTAAATTCCATTTGCTTAATTTTTTTTTTTCAACCATATGGTGCTGATATATTCTATTTTTACATTTTTCTGGTATTAATCTAGACCATCTAACCTGAGATAAATCATATTTATATTGATAATGACTTCTTAACCAGTTTTTCCATTGATTCATTAAAGAAAAAGAATTTATCAAATTTTTTTCTTTTAATTCCGAATTAAATAATCCTTCGTCTCTAAAATAATTTTTTATTTCAGTCTTCAGAAAAAGGTTTTGGTATTCAAAGATCGATCTTAACTTATATAAGTTAAGAATTTTGGTTTGTGATAGTTTGTAAAATACATAGGCTTGTGATAAGAAAGATATGTCACAAAAAATCTTTGAATTCTTATTAATAACAGCAACATCTCTTGACTTTTTTATAATCGAAATAAAGTTAAATTTATTTGGATTTGGTTTATCAATTTTTTTTTTATTTGATTCATTATTGTCAATATATTTAGTAATAATCTTTTTTATTGATTCAAGAAAAAGGTGTGCATTAAGCCTTGGAATATTAATGATACCTAAAAAGACATTTATGTATATATTTTCAATCAAAATTTTTATAAAAAAGTCAAATTTATGCACTAATCGAGCATTTTTTCTTTTTAATATGTAGGAAATTTTGTTTGCTGAGTTTAATTTTTTAGCATTAGAACTTTTTTTTATTTTGTTAGAACTAATAGTTACTTCATAAGTTTTATTTTTTGTTTTCTTTTCTTTTGTAATTTTTTCTATTTGATTTAGAATTATCTTTCTTCTAGCAGAAAGATCTTTCATTTTTCTTTCTATCAGTGAATAATTTGTACAAGGCATAGATCCAAGTGGAATAGACAATTTTGAAACTGTCCAATTATTGTTATTGATTGTCGAATCTTTTTTATTTTTATTTAATTCATCTACTTCTCTAAATTCGGATAAAAAATTTTTATTTCTTTTTGATTTTGAAAGTTTCTTTATTTTTTCTTGTCGAAAAAAACTGTTTTTGATGAACCAGTCTTTTTTTTCTTTTGATAAATTTTGAAACAATTTCCTTCTGTCTTTTAAAATTGTTAGAACTCGAAAAACATTTTTTTTCATCTTTCTAATTTTTTTTTCAAGTTTTTTAACGATGGGGTTAAAAAGTGAAAGATGCTTTCGGGGAGAACCAAAAGGAAGTTCCGTTTCCAGTCCCCAAACTGTTAAAAAACAAAAATCCTTTTCTTGTACTTTCTTTTTTTTTCGACCTTTATAAGGAAATTTTAACTTAGATCGGTGCCAAGGTTTTAAACGAAAAGGAAATAGGATTTGTATTTGAATCCCGCCTGTTAACCAATTTTTCGGAAATTCTTTTTCAGAGAACTGAACTCCATTATAGGTGCATTTAACATGCATCTCTCGACCCCAATCCTTTAAATCATCGGACCATTCAGGGGGTTGAAAAAATAATATACGAATGATATTTTTAGTTATTATTAATGAGGGTACTATAATATATTTTCTAAGAATTGATTGAGTTACTAAAAGACAACTTCTTATTATTTGAGCAAGAAAAATTGTATCCCAGGCTTCAGCGATTTTTATTCGGATTTTGTCCTCTCTTTTGTTGTTTTTTCTTTTGTTTTTTTTTCTTTTGTCCTTTTTGTTATTTTCTTTTATTTTTTTATTTCTATTTATATAA